TTTTCGTATTTTGATTTTTCTTGAATTGAAAACAAAAAAAATAGGATTATATGTGAGATCATTTTTGGAATTGTATATTCAATGATTCACTAATCGTAATTAAAGTCGATTTTCTATATTCTAGAATAGAATTCGAATAGAATATTTAGAAAAAAGGAAATAAGCGGGTAGCGGGAATCGAACCCGCATCGTTAGCTTGGAAGGCTAGGGGTTATAGTCGACGTTCAATTCATTGCTTTGAACGTCTCTAATTCAAAACCGAACATGAAACTTTGGTTTCATTCGGCTCCTTTATGGAATATGAGTAAATTCATAGATCTAAGATGTGAACAAAATGAACAAAATGATACCCATAACACCTACGTCAGCTTTTTGTTTGAATACAAACAAACAAAATGGATCGCTTTCTAGATGATCCTTCTAGAAGAAGGTGATTCGAACAATCTTTCTAGTTACTTCGTTCTCTATTTCTATTTGAGAGGATCCTAAGGAAAAGGATTTTGTTTCCACCGAGCTAAAACAATATGTCGATGTCTCTAGTAAACCAAAGTCGTCGTTGAATAGCTATTTTGCTCCAATTTATTTCTTTAGAAAAAAAATGGAAGATTTAGTTACGATTCGAAATGGACTTTCTATCTTCTGCCATGGATCCTTTACTCATACTTATTCAATTGGAATTTTTGGTCCAATTCAAAAATTCTGTTTCGCAATTTCATAATCCAACTTTTCAATTTATAAGTGACACATGGATACAAATCACGAGAATTCGTATTTTTTTCTCGAATTTCTCATTGAGAGGTAAAGGATTAAATCTTTTTAAGAAATAAAGTTTTTGGTCGGAATATGAATAAAACCGAAAGACCCTTTAACTATTAACGGTTAATAGAACGAATCACACTTTTACCACTAAACTATACCCGCTACAATATGATTATTGTATACAAACGAATCTTTTGTCGAACAAGATCGTTGAGCATGATCAAGATAGGATCATCAAAGAATCATCAAAATGAGAACGTTGCACTTTTTTGCGGGGAGATCCAAATTTAAATTGTGGAAGAATCGATAGTTTCTTTTTGAGTTTGGTAAAATATAACAAGAAAAGGAATGTAAATAGTCTTTGTTCTTTTTTTTTTGTTGCTTGAATATAAAATATTCAATTGCATATAATAATATAATAACAAAAGTCTTTTTGTTTTCAAATCAGATATCAGATAAATCATTCTAATTCGTTGGAACAAAAAAAAGAGCCCGGCTAGGTACTGACCGGGCCGGGCCATGAGAATAAGAAGGGCCTTTCGAACAAAATCAACACAAATGGGTCTTGCTGATTTTTTTTTAGTTCGATTGTTCGGGCGGTCGAGCCCATCTTTTAGATAAAGGAAATTCCCGATTTATGGATCTCTATATATATAATAGAATAGAGAAAGAAGAAAGATTCTTTCCATTATGTGTAATGTAGTAATTATCTTTTTCAATTGGGAGAGATGGCTGAGTGGACTAAAGCGTCGGATTGCTAATCCGTTGTACGAGTTATTCGTACCGAGGGTTCGAATCCCTCTCTTTCCGTTTCCGTTGATGAATTTATTTGGTTTTTTTCAAATTTTGAAAATCTTAGTGAAACGTGTAGAATAGATAAAATCCTAAGAAAATTTGCAAATTAACTAAAACCAAGGAAAACCCCCTGTATTTTATTCTTCACGTCCAGGATTTCGCCCTGGATCATTAGATAGGAATCCAAAGATAAAGAGAGACACAAAAAATATCACTACGGTATAAACGAAGAGTTTCAGAGTAAGCATTACACAATCTCCAAGATGGTTTTTTTGAAAAAAAAAAGAGAATAGATCTTCTATTTTTCTACCACATATCCTAAAGAAATGAGGTTTTTCTAGAAATGCATTGTCACAAATTCATTTGTTTTTCATTAACCCAAATTTTGGTTTATATCCAAATTAGATATTATATTGTGGGAGACCCTAATAGGGTTAGGGTCTTTCACTGGAAAGGGGGTCAAAAATGAGGAAATGAGAGTAAGCCTGGGTTTTGTCGACTATACACGAATTTCAGCGTGTGAATCGAGGGTTCATACTCTAAAACTTATCTTATTTTTTCAATTGTTAGAATTTTTTTATCGAGGAAATCATACATTTTCTAGGATATTATTATTCAGGATCTCATCGAAAACTTACAGCAGCTTGCCAAACAAAAGCTAAGAGAAAAAAAAACAAAGGTATGACTGGCATAACATCCACGATTGGATTCAAAAAAGCATAGGCTTCGGGCAATTTGCCGAAGAAAAAACTACTCGAATAAAAGGGAGAATTAATACAAATACAGATCAAACTAACGATATTAAGCATAACAGACATTTTGTTATTGGAGATAATTGCATTTTGATTGCGTTTTTGATATAAGGAAAAAGAAAGTAAGTAAGGTAGACAAAAACCCTTCTTTTTCTTTGAATCCACCCAACCAAAAATCCTCCAATTCTCAAAGGAGGATAGAAGAAATCATACTTTCATACAATATCTTAATTGAATTCTATGTAATGATCAATAAATTAAGTTGAATTCTATATCTATATGTATCAAAATCCTAGTACCAATCGATTCTATAGATCTATAGATATTTGGACTCGAGTTGACAAACAAGCAATACCAATATTATTGTTTCTTAGTGTCGATTAGAAATTGAAATGGGGCGTGGCCAAGTGGTAAGGCAACGGGTTTTGGTCCCGCTATTCGGAGGTTCGAATCCTTCCGTCCCAGCGCAATCCATTTTTTATGCTCCATTATTCCTATAGAAAGAAATAGGGGAGTGGGTAGGAGTTAATCCATATTAATTTTAATATCTGTGTCTGTTCGAATTTCATTAATAAATGATCAAGTTCCATATTATATAGAAATATGTTATGGAGCTGATGTTTTTTCTTTGAATCGAATTTGATTTAGGTATTTCGTGTTTGACTCGAATGAAAAATTGGAAATCTATTATCTATTTAAGGCTTGAGGCAGGGGTGATTTATCCTATCCCTTTGTATTCACTTTCTCACAAGAGTCAATATTCCTCAACCCCATTTAAACCAAATACATATCAATCGTATAATATAATTATATAAATGTTACGTATCATTCTATTTCAATGACAAGAAAATTTTGGGTTCTTTGTGAAAAAGGTGAAAAAGATTTGTAATCCTTAAATTATTTAAACTTAAATTATAGATATTCGATAATCTAGAATATCTATAACAGTGACAATTGTTCAGTCTATCTGATAGATACGAAGAACCTCCCCTTTCAAATTTATATTTGAAATTCAATCAGTGATGAGTCAATTCAAAAAGAACGACCGATCCTCCTATGAAGATAAAAGGTGATGCTTATTGTCCAATTTTCTTCAAATTCCATTTAATAATGATGTAGAAATAGGAAACCTTTTCAATTTCAATTAGAAAGATTCCTTGTACGTGGAAGCTTTGAAAAAGTAAGAAATCGTTTAATCTATCCTATTGAGTCACTTGAAGATGCAGATTCAAAAAGTTATTCGTTTCTCTATTTCTATTTTTTTCTCGGATCTATATATTATTTATGTATGTTAAAAATGCCGTCTTGCTAAGACTTTTTCAGAAAAATAGTTCCACATATCATATATTCATATATAGAAGAAAAGTCTAGATTACGATGTCTATGGACAGCTGAACCAGTGACTATTCATGATTCCATAATTGAATCAATTTCATACCGGTTCCAAATTAGAGGAATGTTATGGTAAAACTTCGTTTGAAACGATGTGGTAGAAAGCAACGTGCGACTTGAAGGACACGATCCGTTGTGGATTTTTACATCCACCATTTTTGATTTGTCTAGGAATAAGGGTGCTCTTGGCTCGACATTGTTTGTTCTGTTACACCCGAACCCTTCGTTTTTTGTGGGGTTGTAAATAGTGCACGCTGGAGCTCGAATAGAAAGTATTAATTCATTTCTCGGGGGCAAGGATCTAGGGTTAATGCCAATCAATTGGAGGAACAACTTCGTAAATATATCGAACATATATAGGAATCGAAAGGATCCAATTCGAGCAAGTTTCCAATTCAAAAGCAAAACTTGTTGAAATTGATTCAAATTTTTCGATTCAAAGTGTATCACGCGGGAATCGACTGTCCATAGGATTTTTTGATCGAAAGAAATCAAAAGGGGGTATGTTGCTGCCATTTTATTTTGAAAGAATTAAGAAACACCGAAGTAATGTCTAAACCCAATGATTAAAAATAAGGAAAGGATCTAAGAACAAGGAAACACCCTTTTAATTGTCTCAATCGTCTCAATAACTGGATCGGACTAAAGAATCCAAATAGAATTTGAAATGGTTTAAACGAGACAAACAAAAGGGAGTAAAGACGACTCAATAAATGAAATTGACTAAAGATTTTTCCTTTGAACTATTTGAGAGTTATCCAACTTGAGTTATGAGTACGAATGGTTTATTTTTCATTTTCAGGAAGAAAAAAAGACTGAAATCATAGTCTAATTTATTTTATGGGCGCATTTGTCATTTAATTTATTAGAATTGCATATATAGACAAAACTTCGAATCAAATCATTTTTTCGCGAGCTGTACGAGGAGAAAACTTCCTATACGGTTCTAGGGGGGGTATTGTTCATCTACATCTATCCCAATGAGCCATCTATCGAATCGTTGCAATTGATGTTCGATCCCGAAGAGAAGGAAAAGATCTTAGAAGGGTGGGCTTTTATGATCCAATGAAGAATCAAACTTTTTTAAATGTTCCTCTTATTCTATATTTCCTTGAAAGGGGTGCTCAACCCACGGGAACTGTTCAGAATCTTTTAAAGAAAGCCGAAGTTTTTAAGGAACTTCCGCCTAATCAAATGAAATTCAATTAAAGAAATACCAGGGGGGGTAGCGACTTGTATATAACTTTGTCTAACTTTTTTCTACTTGCCCCCCTTTTTCTTTTTTTCTTCCGTATTTCTATTTATTTATCATAGTTTCTGTCGAATCTTATGGTCTAGATGGTCTAGAATGACCAAATTGATTGATCTTATAAATATCAAATTTCCGCATTTCCTTTATTTAATTGTGTAGTTTTCATTGGAACTCGACTAAGCAAGAACAAGGAATCTACTTTGCTTATTCCACTTAGATTGATGAAATACATTAGCATTAGGGACTAAACAATCTGATATTTTTTTTTGAATTCTTCCTTTTTTATTCTTCGATTTCTATTTTTTCTATCTATGTGGATTAGATATGTAGTGTCAATCCAAGACAATTTTGAATATTATTGTATTTCATTGTGAAATTGAAATTCAAAGGATTTCAAAAAGGATTTTATTTCATGCAATTTCTCTTTTCCAATGTATTCTTTTCTCAACATTTATATTGACAACAGTGTATTGAACAAATATAATTCATCGTGATAAGCGATCCGGGTCTATTTATTTTTGTCCCATAGTTTTGTTACTTTAATCTTATTCAAATGATGTTTTCTTTGATACAAGAGGTTTTTTTGATTGAAAGAAAGCTAGATAACATAAGAGATGCTCTATCCATTTTCACAATGCTGTATCTTTTTTTTTTCTTTTATTTTATCTGACAATTTCTTGTATTTTCATCTAATTGTATTTTCAGCGAATCACTTCATTTTTATGTTTTGAATCCATTATCAAATCTGTTTTTTTGTTAGATTTGTTAACTCAAGGGTTTGATTAGTTTGTATAATATCTTTTTTTCTCTTTGTTTAAAATCAATTTAATTGAATTTGATTGTATCTATACACCCTTTGTTGAGGTTTTGTTTAATCTATGTTTGTTTTTTTCGGGTTGCTAACTCAACGGTAGAGTACTCGGCTTTTAAGTGCGGCTAGAATCTTTTACACATTTGGATGAAGTGACGAATTCGTCCGTAACCTTGGTAAACTTTGGAAGACCGCGACTGATCCTGAAAGGGAATAAATGGAAAAAATAGCATGTCGTATCAATGGAGAGTTCTGAGGATATTTCATTCTTATCGGATTGGTATAAAACCTTTTTCGAATTCTTGGAACGGAACAAAAGAAAGTTGGGTCGAATGAATAAATGGATAGGAGCCCTGTGGCTTCAATTAATTATCACAAAGAAAAAGCAACCGGCTTCTGTTCTTAATTTGAATAATTTCCCGATCTAACTATACGTTAAAATAAATTGGTGCCTGATACGGGAAGCACTTATCACTCCACGAGTGGATTCTATTTTTTTTTAATGAATCCTAACTATTGACATTCTCCATTATGGACTGAAGATGCGTGTGTAAAAGAAGCAGTATATTGATAAAGAAAGTTTTTTCCGAAATCAAAAGAGCGATTCGGTTTAAAAAATAAAAGATTTCTAACCATCTTGTTATTCTATAACATAAACATAGACGAATTAAATGAAATGGATGGAAAAAGGAGAGGGTAGAGAATCTGTTGATAAGTTTATCTGTCCCCGAGGTATCGATTTTTACAGAATACCTTGTTTTGACTGTATCGCACTATGTATCATTTGATAACCCCCCCAATCTTCTACCTTTAATTCAAATCGAATTTCAAATGGAGGAAATCCAAAGATATTTACAGCTGGAGAGATCTCAACAACATGACTTCCTATATCCACTTATCTTTCAGGAGTATATTTATGCATTTGCTCATAATCGTGCTTTGAGTAAATTGCTTTTGTCGGAAAATCTGAGTTATGACAATAAATCCAGTTTACTGATTGTGAAACGGTTAATTACTCGACTGTATCAACAGAATCATTTTCTGATTTCTCCTAATGATTCTAACCAAAATCCATTTTGGGTGCGCAACAAGAATTTGTATTCTCAAATCATATCAGAGGGGTTTGCTTTTATTGTCGAAATTCCATTTTCTTTACAATTCCTATCCTGTCTAGAAGGGGAAACGAACAAGATAGGAAAATCTCAGAATTTACGATCAATTCATTCAATATTTCCCTTTTTCGAGGACACTTTTTCACATTTTAATTTTGTGTTAGATATGGTAATACCTCGCCCTGTTCATGTGGAAATCTTGGTTCAAATCCTTCGCTATTGCGTAAAAGATGCTTCCTCCTTGCATTTATTACGAGTCTTTCTCAATGAATATTGTAATTGGAATAGTCTTCTTATTCCAAAGAAAGCCAGTTCCCCTTCTTCAAAAAAAAATAAAAGATTATTCTTATTCTTATATAATTCTCACGTATGTGAATATGAATCTATTTTCGTCTTTCTACGTAACCAATCTTTTCATTTACGATCAACATCTTCTGGAGTTTTTCTTGAACGAATCTATTTCTATATAAAAATAGAACGTCTTGTGAATGTCTTTGTTAAGATTAAGGATTTGGGGGCAAACCTGTGGTTGGTCAAGGAACCTTTCATGCATTATATTAGGTATCAAAAAAGATCCATTCTGGCTTCAAAAGGGACATTTATTTTCATGAAGAAATGGAAATTTTA